CTCCTGGTAGTATCCGTATAAAACTCCGTCGGATCTTTCCTGAAACATAACCTAGAATCATATCTTGATTATCTAAACGAACCCGGAACATGCCATTCGGAAGCGATTCGGTAATTAAACCTTCATGAATCCATTTTTGTTCTTTCATTCCAGGTAAAGCCCCCTTGAAGTATCAACTAATGTAGGAGGAACAATATTAGACAACTCGTCCCTTTTCTTTTTTTTTTTACAAGTACAAATAGTAAGTTTCGGATCCAATTTGTAAAAGATTACCATATATAACACAAAATTTCCCCGCCGATTCCTTCTAGCCGAGCCTCTCGGTCTGTCATTATACCTTGAGAAGTAGAAAGAATTACAATCCCCATCCCGCCTAAAATTCGAGGAATTCGTTGATAGTTAGAATAGATTCGTAGACCAGGTCGACTGATCCGTTTTAAATTTAAAAGATTTCTATAGGGCCTTTTCCTATTCCTTCTATGTCGCAGTGTTAAAACCAAAAAATATTTGTTGTTTTCTCGATGTTTTCTCACGTTTTCGATAAAACCCTCTCGTAAAAGTATTTTGACAATATTTTCGGTAATATTCGTACATGTTATTCGAACCACTCTTTTTTTATCCATATCAGCATTTCGTATAGAGGTTATTATCTCAGCAATAGTGTCCCTACCCATGATGAACTAAAATTGTTGGTGACTCAAAATTTGTTATAATCAACATGTTTTTTTTTTTCTTTTTTTTTTTATGAATAATTAAAGGTATATGCGTGAGATACAATCTATTTCTTAATCTTTTTTTTTTTCAAATACTCCGTGTAAACATATCATGATCTCATTTTATAATACCTCGGGAGCTAATGAAACTATTTTACTAAAATTTAATTGTCTTAATTCTCGGGCGATCGCCCCAAAAATTCGAGTTCCTTTTGGATTTCCTTCTTGATCAATAACAACTGCAGCATTGTCATCATATCGTATTATCATACCGTTGTCACGTTTGAGTTCTTTACATGTACGCACAATTACAGCTCTGACCACTTCTGATCTTTCTAGGGGCATATTTGGTACTGCTTCTTTGATGACAGCAACAACAACGTCGCCAATATGAGCATATCGACGATTGCTAGATCCTATGATTCGAATACACATCAATTCTCGAGCCCCGCTGTTATCTGCTACATTTAAATGGGTCTGAGGTTGAATCATATCATTTTGTAATCTGTTCTTTCAATGCAAAGGACAAAGAAAAAATATTGTTTGTCTAAAAAAAGAAATTTGCAATTTTTTTCATATGGTTCTACTTTTTTATCCTTTATCCCGAAATAACGAATTGAGTCCGTATAGGCATTTTGGATGCTGCTATTGAAATAGCCCTTCTAGCTATATTTTCTGTTATTCCGCTCATTTCATAAAGTATTCGACCCGGTTTAACAACAGCTACCCAATATTCGGGGGATCCTTTTCCCGAACCCATACGTGTTTCTGCGGGTCTTACTGTAACTGGTTTGTCTGGAAATATGCGTATCCATATTTTTCCACCACGACGCGCATTTCGTGTCATTGCTCGTCGACCTGCTTCTATTTGTCTAGATGTGATCCAAGCAGGTTCAAGTGCCTGAAGAGCATATTTACCGAAACAAATATGGTTCCCTCGATAAGATATTCCCTTCATTCTTCCTCTATGTTGTTTACGGAATCTGGTTCTTTTGGGGTTATAGTTGATGGTTGTTTCTGAATTCCATCTCTACTACAGAACCGGACGTGAGAGTTTCTTCTCATCTGGCTCCTCGCGAATAAAAGTAAAAAAAAAAAAAAATATTTCGAATCTTAATTCTTAATTTTAATTAAAAAAATATACATGTATTTATTTAATATATATATTACATTGAATATGGAATCGTGGGATTCTTTGAGATTTCATCTAATCTATTAGTAATTTGTATATCTTCTTTGAATAGATAACTAAAGATTTGAGTTTCAATTTTCTAAATCATATTCTTATTTTATAACAAATTTTTTGTTTTTCTTTATTATCGTCCAAATTTAGTAATCCAAGAAAAGAAAGTTTTCGCGGGCGAATATTTACTCTTTTATTATTTAATTAAGTTTTAGGCTTATCTCGTGACTTCTCAGAATAGATGAATTGATCTCCGGTTCGTTCCGCCATCCCGACCAGTGAATCGTTAAGATTCCTTTTTCAAAAAAATCTTTTGCATTCACAGCTTCCATCGTTCCCATCGCTTCTTTCTTAATGCTTAGGTCTGACTTTTACAATGGAGCTCATAATGAAATTTGCTTTTGAGTCAATCTTCTCAGTCTTTATTGGCTCGACGCTCTTGGTTTTTTTCTTTTGTTCCATAAGAAGAGTCCTTAAATTATGTATGAATCAGTATTGATGCTTTATTACACTGCCTTTTATGAGATGACTTATCGACCTTACATATTGGAATTCTATATCATTGATATCTTTTTCTCTCTTTCTCTCACCCTTCCAGTTATCC